TGCCATAAATAAACCCGGACACTCAAGAAATCCGTTGGACAAGCGGATTCACATCTCTTACAACCTACACAGTCCTCTGTTCTTGGAGCAGGAGCAATTTGCTTAGCTTTACATCCGTCCCAAGGTATCATTTCCAATACATCTGTGGGGCAGGCTCGTACACATTGAGTACACCCTATACATGTATCATAAATCTTTACTGAATGTGACATTGGATCTATCAATTTTTTGAACGTTATCAATTTTCGATCTGGTAAAATCAGTAGTAACTGAATCATATATTGTAGACACCAGACGAATCAGTGGTTTACCAGAATTTTTTTTTTAATTTAATAATCAATCTACTTCTGGATCTGGTCATGAGAATGAGAGAGGTCCAAGATACTTTGATTTATTACGTTTCAGCAAACATGGTCATACGGGTTATACACGACACGCTAATTCTAATTGATAAATATTCTATATATCTGTCTTTATTTATATCATTACGACTATTTATTCAACAAATTCGATTGATTGATACGAGTTGATTTTCTGTTACGATAGATCGACGAAACAATAGCTGGCCCAATAGCTGCTTCAGCGGCTGCAATAGCTATAACAAAGATCGAGAAAATGTCTCCTTTTAATTGTCGACTATCAAATAAATCAGAAAATGTTACGAGATTTAGATTAACCGCATTCAGTATAAGCTCAAGACACATAAGTGCTCTAACCATGTTTCGGCTTGTGATCAATCCATAAATACCGATAGAAAATAAATAGGCACTCAAAATAAGTACATGCTCGGTCATCATTGACCAACTCCTCATCAATTGAGATTGATTTCAATATGAACAACAATACAATTTAACCGATTTGATTGACTAGAATATAACAAGTACGGAAAAAAGAAAGGTATTAGTAATGGATCGAACTCAAACCCATTCAATTTAATATATGAACAATAGAATATCAAAATGGAACTGAAGGGAAATTGATGTCATAATAGTAACACAGAACAAAACGCGGCCTTATTTATTTTATTTGATTTTGGATTTCTAATTCTAAGTATTTATTACTGACGAGCCATAGCAATTGCACCTATCAAAGCAACTAAAAGAATTATAGAAATGAGTTCAAATGGAAGATAAAAATCTGTTGATAAATGAATTCCAATTTGTTGAACGTTACTTGTCAGGTCCTGCTCTATAATCTGGTTTGATCTTGTAGTCCAAATAATCCCGTACCATGACGTATCTGAGATAGTAGTAATTAGTGAAAAAAGAATACTTGTACAAACCAGTGAAGTAACTCCATCTCCAACTGTCCAAAGATATAAATCCTTGTAATATTCTGAACCATTCATGAACATCACAGCAAATACGATTAAGACATTTACGGCTCCCACGTAAATAAGGAGCTGTGCAGCAGCTACAAAATAGGAGTTAGATGGAATATGGAATAAGGATATACAAACAAGAACCAATCCTAATGAAAAGGCAGAATAAATTGGATTGGTAAGTAATACCACCCCTAGGCCTCCTAATATAAGACCTGATCCTAGAAATACTAAAAGAATATCATGTATTGATCCAGGTAAATCCATTATGTGTAAAATAAGAGATAAATAAGTTGAAATATTTCATTTTCATGACCTTACTGACCGGGCCAGGAAAAAAGAGGTTACCCTATCTTTCTTTTTTTTTTCTTGTATATGCCTAATTGAATTGAATCTTAATGTGGTGTGGATTGATGTAGATACAGTTATTGGACCAATCCCGCTTTTGTATCCGAAAGAGTAGTTGAAATTTGATATTTCGAAATCATCACGGATATATGAATCTATTCTAAATCCAAATCAAGCCGTGATTCTCACCAATCAATAGTTATGTTTTGTAGTTACTAACCAACCAAAATGAAAGAAACTTCGCTTCTTTAGATCAAAACGGAATCTTAGTAATTGGTAATCGTTCTTGAATCAAGGGGGTTATCCGTGGCTATTTTTATTTGAGTCGAATTCATAATTGTTCGAATTGTGTAATCGCCAATTACTGACATTGGTAACCGACCCAAAGCAATTTGATTATAATTCAATTCGTGACGATCGTAAGTAGAAAGTTCATATTCTTCAGTCATTGATAAACAGTTTGTTGGACAATACTCGACGCAGTTACCACAAAATATACAGATTCCGAAATCAATACTATAATTAAGCAATCGTTTCTTTCTAATATCTGTTTCCAATCTCCAATCAACAACGGGTAGATCTATGGGGCATACACGAACACATACTTCACAAGCAATGCATTTATCAAATTCAAAGTGGATTCGACCGCGGAAACGCTCTGATGTGATCGATTTTTCATAAGGATATTGAATAGTTACAGGTAAACGATTCGCGTGGGATAAGGTAATCATGAAACTTTGACCAATGTACCTTGCAGCTCGTACTGTTTGTTGACCATAATTCATGAACCCGGTCACCATAGGGAACATATCGTGGATATCCATGAATAAA